GCTTACTCTAGATTAAAAGTAATCTAAGGTAGGTGAGAACACTCTGGGGGCCGTATATACGGAATTGGGAAAGCTTTTGGGTGTGTTAGCAAAGCAACAGGGCTAGAGAAGAATGAAAACTCCAATTAATGCATTATTAGAGGCCTCGCTCCTACGTGACGCGGCTGAGCCATTTCAACTAAGCTTCCAAGATGCTGCTAGTCCTGTTATGGAAGAGATTCTATTTCTTCATAACCAAATTATGTTTATTTTAATTATTATTATAACAGCTGTATTATGGTTGATTATAAGAGGATTAACAGGCCAAGCTTATCATCGCTATCTTATAGAAGGAGTCACAATAGAGATTGTTTGGACTATAATTCCAGCAGCTATATTAGTGTTTATCGCATTCCCTTCTTTGAAACTACTTTATTTGATGGATGAGATAGTAGAACCCGGTGTGACAGTGAAAGCCATAGGTCATCAATGGTACTGGTCTTATGAGTACTCAGACTATCAAACTACCTTAGGTGAAGATAGTACCCTAGAATTTGATTCTTACATGATACCTACAAGTGACCTTCAACCCGGCGATCTTCGACTATTAGAGGTTGACAATAGAATGGTTGTTCCTATTGATACTTATGTAAGAGTTTTAGTTACAGGCGCAGATGTGCTTCACTCATTTGCTGTACCTTCATTAGCTATGAAAATGGATGCTGTGCCTGGACGTCTTAATCAAACCGGATTTTTAGCTAAAAGACCGGGATTATTTTATGGTCAATGTTCCGAGTTATGTGGCGCTAATCACTCTTTTATGCCCATTGTTATAGAAGCCGTTAGCATGGATAAATATATCAGCTGGCTATCTTCATTATGTGCTGATATTTAAAAGACCTTTTAATCATCAAATAATGCCTCACTTAGATATAACCGCTTATTTAACTCAATATAGCTGGACATTAATAATTTTGTTAGCACTTTATAGTATTATGAGTTTATTTATTTTACCTAAAATTCAAAATAATTTACGTATAAGAAGTATACTACAGGAAGAGGGGGCAGCCCCTAGTAAGGGACTCGGGGTTAATCGAGCATATGCTATACTACAAGACATACTTCGTAGATAAGCCCATCTCCTACATATATTCAATATGGCAGCTTCTTTCTTTGATCAGTTTAATGTAGTTCGGATAATTGGGGGTATAATTACTAATTCTTCTATTATGATGCTTATCCTATTTAGTGTAATATTAATAGGAAGTTGTTCATATAAATTAATACCTACAAGATTGCAGGCTATACAAGAGATTGTTTATACCCACTTTTTAGGATTAGTAAAAGATTCTACAGCTAATAAGGGAACTCAATATTTTACTCTTATTATTACCCTGTTTACGTTTATTGCTGGATTAAATCTGTTAGGTTTATTTCCCTATGTATTTACCCCAACTGCCCATATTGTAATTACTTTTGGCTTAAGTTTATCTATTTTAATAGCAGTGACAATATTGGGGATAACACAATACCGTTGGAACTTTGCTTCAATGATGATGCCTAGTGGGGCTCCTTTATTATTAGCCCCTCTATTAGTTATAATTGAAACAGTTAGCTATCTTTCCCGGGCAATCTCTTTAGGTGTTCGATTAGCTGCTAATTTATCTGCTGGGCACCTTTTATTTGCTATATTGGCAAGTTTTGGGTTCGCAATGATTAGTAATGGAATGTTAGTTTTAAGCTTAGCCCCAATATTAGTAATGGTTTTTATAACTTTACTAGAAATTGCCGTGGCCTTGATTCAAGCATATGTATTTTGTCTGTTAACTACCATATACATTAATGATACTCTAAATCTACATTAACCCATACTTAGAATAATTGTTGGGTAGGAGTATTAGTCTCCGCTCGATTCCCCACCGGGGAGCCATGAGTAAGGCTTATCACCCTTATCATTTAGTGGATCCTAGTCCATGGCCTTATACAGGCTCAATTGGGGCACTACTGCTTACAGTAGGCTCAGTATTATATTTTCATTATAGTTATACATGGATAATGTATTTAGGCGCAATAACAATAATATTTACAATGTTTGTTTGGTGGAGAGATGTTATTAGAGAAGCCACTTTCCAAGGACTTCATACTCAAATAGTAAAAAGAGGATTAAGATATGGTATGATCCTTTTTATTACTTCTGAAGTTTGCTTCTTTTTCGCGTTCTTTTGGGCTTTCTTTCATAGTAGCCTATCTCCCACTATAGAATTGGGGGCTGTTTGGCCCCCGGTTGGTGTAGAAGTGTTAGACCCATTTTCTGTGCCCCTATTAAATACAGCTATATTACTTAGTTCAGGAGCAACAGTTACATGGGCACATCACGCCATAGTTAGCGGACAAAGATTAGAGGCCATACAATCACTTACTTGTACCGTAATACTTGGGATTCAGTTTACAGCCCTACAAGCTATGGAGTATTACGAAGCGCCTTTTACAATCTCAGACTCCGTATATGGTTCAACCTTTTTTATGGCCACAGGTTTTCATGGTTTTCATGTTATAATTGGAACTATATTTTTGACTGTATGTTTAGCTAGACTAATAGGTTATCACTATACTCGTCATCATCATTTTGGTTTTGAGGCTGCTAGTTGGTATTGGCATTTTGTAGATGTGGTATGGTTGTTTTTATATGTATGTATTTACTGGTGGGGCTCTTAGCCCGGGCCATGGTTACACAGTGCTTAGCTAAGCTCAGCTTGTAGGGTCAACTAACGGTAAGTTCTCAGACTCATAATCTGATTATGCAGGTTCAACTCCTGCCCCCACCACTATTAAAAATAAATACACATATAAACCAAGTAGGTACAAAAAGAGGAAGATTATAAAAATCTAGGCAAACATACACGAACTAACTCGATTAGGGGGTATGGAACTATACCCAATAACACAATAGCTACTATTAGCGGTAATTGCCCATTAAACTCTCGTCTATTAATATCTCTCGAAAATATTAAATATGGAGAAAGTTGCCCAAAACAAATTCTATTATATAAATATAACGAATAAGCAGCAGCTATAACCATACTAGTTGAGGTAAGAATACCTAATGATGTACTAGTAGAAAAAGCAGCTACTAAGGATAAAAATTCTCCAACAAAGTTACAACTAAGAGGAACAGCAATATTAGCTAAAGTAAACACCATAAATATAATAGAAAATAGGGGCATAGTCATAACTACTCCCCTATAATACCTAATTAACCTTGTATGATGTCTCTCATAGAGCAATGTTACTGCTATGAATAAAGCGGGGCTAACCACTCCATGGGCTATCATTAAGAATATAGAGGCTATTAAACCCTCCATCGTATGAGTAAATAAACCTATTGTTACTATTCCCATATGAGCTACCGAGGAATAGGCTATTAGACGTTTTGCGTCTACCTGTCTGCAAGTAGTTAAACTCCCATATATCACTGCTATTAATGATAGCGTTAGTATGATTGGTGCTAAATATTCTGTTGCTTCGGGGAAAAGAGGCCAAGCGAATCGAATGAATCCATAACCCCCTAATTTTAATAATATTCCAGCCAGAATCACTGAACCAGCTAAAGGAGCCTCAACATGCGCAAGAGGCAACCATATATGAAAGGGTATCATTGGTATCTTAACTGCTAAANTAAGGAAGAAACCTATGAATAACCAAATTTGAATGTTACTATCTATCTGAATGTTAGTTAAAGATAAGTAGTCAGTTGTACCTGTTATTCTATAAACAACTGCTATGCTAAGTAACATCAATATAGAGCCAACTAAAGTATAAAAGAAGAAATAATAGGCAGCTTTTATTTTTTCTGCCCGAGCTCCCCATACTCCTATTATTAAGAACATAGGTATTAATATGCTCTCAAATAACACATAAAATATTAACAGATCTAATGTAGAAAATACCCCAATTAATAGTAATTCCATACCTAAAAGGCATATAATAAACTCCTTAAAAAGAAATTTAATACTATTCCAACTTACTAAAATACAAATTGGTGTTAATAAAGTACTTAATACAATGAAAAATATAGAAATTCCGTCAATAGCAAACAATATCGGAGAACCTTCAAACCAGCCTATTGTACTCACCCAATTGAGTTCTATTATCTGTTGAAACTGAGCTTCTTGATGAAGGTTAACTAATAATAAAATAGAAAGAGCAAATGTAATCAGAGACCACTCTAACGCTTGCTGGCGTAGTTTTATTCTATTTTCCCTTGGAATTAATGCTATTATTACTATATTTATTAAGATAGAGCCTATAAGACTAGCTAATATCATAATTATATAACCTTAGTCCTCCGCCGCAAACTCGGCGGGGGTGTACTCCCGTAAAAGCTGCCCATTATGCCGACTAAATACATACGACATATTATTATTAATAGTATTAACTACACCTGCTACTCTAAATATTATAGGGTAGCACAATAAGATAGCTAATATCCATCTACAATAAGTTATATAAAAATTTTTGACTTTCTTCATACGTCTAAATTAGGACTAAGTACTTAAGTGCTATAGCTGTTCCAACTAACATCATCAATGCATAATTAAATAATAGACCAGATTGTAAGCTGCTTAACTCTTTGGTTCTATCAACCATAAATTGGGCTATTCCAGTGGGGCCTAAAATCTCTAAAACACCCCTATCTATAGTACGATAAGAAACAATATGGCCGAACTTCCAAACTGTGCTTCCAATATAATAATTTGCTATTTGATTAAACTCCCAGGCATAGAATAAGAAACCATATATGCTAGGACGTGTAATATAATAGATTATGTATGGACGAAGTATAAACACTAGTAATATCCCTGTTACGGACATAATAACTGGTGCTAAAGAAACTATTGTGGGCACAAGCGGCAAGGGACGTACACCTGGCGCAAACACCATATTTTGAGCGAGATAGCCAACTAAGATACTTCCTATTGCTAATACTAATAAAGGGGCCAATAAGTTCCAATCAGCTTCTTGTAAGTGCTGTGCGCTTATACGTGTTAAATTCGGCTTAGACACAAAACTTAAGTATATTAATCGGAATGAATAAAAAGCAGTTAAAAAGGCTGTAATTGAAGCTAACCAATAAATAGATATTAAACAATAATTATTATAAGTTAATTCTAATATTAAATCTTTCGAGTAAAATCCAGATAAATAGGGAAAACCAGCTAAAGACAAGGAACCAATCAACATTAGTACATATGTTAAAGGTAAGCCCCGGATTATTCCCCCCATCTTCCTAAGATCTTGTTCATCTAGAAGTGCATGAATTATTGAGCCTGCCCCTAAGAATAACAAAGCCTTAAAGAAAGCATGAGTTAGTAGATGATATAAACTACTTAAACAGCTATAAGTGCCACAAGCCATTACCATATATCCTAGTTGACTACAAGTAGAATAAGCAATAACTTTTTTTATATCCGATTGGACTAATCCTACTGTAGCTGCAAAAAAAGCAGTTAAAGAGCCAACTAGCCCCACAATAATTGTTGCAGTTGGAGAGTAATCAAAAAGGGGAGCAGATCTTATAATTAAAAACACTCCTGCTGTTACCATTGTTGCTGCGTGAATTAGGGCCGAAACAGGAGTGGGGCCCTCCATTGCATCCGGCAACCAAGTATGTAACCCTAATTGGGCAGATTTTCCTACGGCCCCTATAGTTAGTAGTATACAAATCCAAGTACAAGCTGAAGATGGTGATAAAGCGGAGAATAAACTACAGTAATCTACTACCCCAAATTCTTTCCAGATTAATATAATGGCTAGCATTAATCCTATATCTCCTATTCTATTGATTAACATAGCCTTAATTGCCGCCTTGTTAGCCTGTATACGCGTAAACCAAAAGTTAATTAATAAATAAGAACATAAACCGACACCTTCCCAACCAATAAATAATTGCACATAATTATTACTAGTAACTAAAACTAACATAAAAAAGGTAAATAGAGACAGATAACTCATAAATCTTGGTAAATGGGGATCCTCTCTCATATAACTTGTAGAATAAACATGAACTAACCCGCTAATTGTGGTTACTACTATTAACATTACAGCTGTTACCATATCAAATTGTAAGCCAAAATTAGTAATTAGTAAATCAGACTCTATCCATCTGCCCAACTCTATATATACTGTAGACCCATTAATAAGGATTTCATAACATAATACAAAAGAAAGGAGGCTACTGGCGAGTACCCACACAGAGCTTAACAAGCCAGCCCCCTTTTTTCCTAGATAGCGACCCCCTAGTCCGCTTCCGACTGCGCTTAGTAACGGTATTAATATAACTAGAAGATACATGGGAATAAATCTAAAATAATCAAATGTGTTAACTGAAAGAACAAACTAGGACATATTATAATTGTTAATACTAAATATAAACTTGCCCCTATTAATACTGCCTTGCCTAAACCCGCCTCCTTTGGTGCTACGCTGCCACGTGGAGAATTTAGTATATTTGTTATTACTAAAGGCGTCGACAAAGGTTGATAAAACATAATTTTAACTAATCTAAGGTAATAAACCCCAGCTATCACGGAACAAACTAAAGCTATTAAAGCGCTAAGATAGTAACCTTGACCAACAGCTGCTAAGATAATATACCACTTAGTTAAAAACCCAATTAAAGGGGGAATTCCTGCAGTAGACAACAAACCTGTAGCTAATGCTAATGCTAATACAGGGTTCAATCTTGAAACACCACTAAACTCAATAAGCATGTCTCTTTTAGGAGATATAATAAGTACTACAGACCAAAGTAGCACTTGGGTTATTATGTAGGCACCTATGTACATTAAACTTGCCTGAAGACTCTCTATAGACCCAATAGCTATGCCGAGCAATACAAACCCCATATGGCTTATCCCGCTATAAGCTAGTAGTCTTTTTATTCGAGTTTGATTCAAAGCTCCTATAGCCCCTACAATCAAAGATATTAATCCGGCTATTAATAGGCCCATTTCATTTAGGCCTATTTGTACGATAATAGCAAGTACCCCTAATTTAGGCACGATAGACAATAGCGCAGCTACCCAAGTTGGAGCCCCTTCGTAGACATCGGGGGCCCACATATGAAATGGGGCTGCAGATACTTTAAATAACAATGAGATAGTAACAAGACACTTACCAGCTAACACCCCATAAGATACTATACTCATACGAATAAACTGAAGTTCAAGCTCTCCTGTGGAGCCATAAATTAGGGCGCAACCAAACAGGAACAACCCCGAAGATAGTGCCCCTAACACGAAGTATTTCAGCCCAGCTTCTGCCGATAACAATGAGTTTTTATTATAAGCCACTAAGATAAACATACATAATGTTTGCATCTCTAATGCTAAATAGATAGAAATTAAATTTGTTGACCCAATARGTAATAAATTACCTAAAATCACTAGTAAAATCAATAAAGAGCTTGATCGATGCGATGTTCGATGGTCCAGCATACATAGTATAGCTAACCCACTTAGCATCACCAACATCTTAATAGCCTGTGTCCAACATAGGAGATGGGGCTCAGCTAATATTCCAGCAGCCCCCACAGCACCCGCAAGAAGCATAGCTAATCTTAAAGTCGGGGCCTTTAATCCATACGTCAACACTATTAGTATGATGAGCCCTAGTGTTAATTCCATAGTATACCAGGGGCTATGCACCCACATGGTATATGAGAAGGTGCGCCACTTTTGTGGCACATTGTTAATCCCTAAACCTTTTGTTTTCCTTCTTTGCAGCAGCCAGAAGTTGATTACGTCGATGGGGCCCATATAGTCGAGCATCGCTGAGACCATTCCTTGCGTACTAGGACTCAAAAAAGTTGGGATTGAACATTGTAGATAGAAACCGAGCTGTGTCACCACGCTCTGAACTCAAATCATGTACGGTTTTCATGGTCGAACAGACCAACCTAAGGTACCTTCTACAGCACCAGGGCACCGCAATTCAACATCGAGGTCGCAAACACTGTCCTCGATAAGAACTCTCCGACAATATTACGCTGTTATCCCTACGGTAGCTTTTATCCGCTTTCGATATTTATTTTGGACAATCATATCGGGTCATTATCGCCCACATAGGACCTAGTCCTTGTGCCAGCTAGGGGTGTCCCCCTCACTGTCAGGCTAAAGAGATTAGCTTTGTATACCATAAGCTCGCCTTCGTTTCTTATTCAAAGGTAGTCGCCCCAACTAAACTGTCCTACCAACAAATTTTATTAACTCAAAATTAGGATACTTAGTATCGATCATTTTAAGTTAACGCTATCGGTATCCAGTAAAGCTCGATAGGGTCTTTTCGTCTTACAATGTTTATGTAGTATCTTCACTACAACTATAATTTCATTGGCTTTCCTCTTGAGACAGTAAGACCCTCGTGGTTCCATTCATACCCGCCAACAATTAATTGGCTATTTATTGTGCTACATTATCACGGTCAGAGTTACCGCGGCCATTCAGTTGGGTTTCGCTTTAGACGTTAGTCCTCAGTTTCACTATACAACCATTGGGCAGAATTCACCCTCTATACTTCAGTAACCTTTAGCAGAGAGCTATGTTTTTGGTAAACAGTCGAGATCTTATTTTGCCGAGTTCCTTAAGAGAAATTATGCCTAGATATAAGTCCCATTAATAACAGTTGAAGGTACTTTGTACCATAATATTTTTCCTGAATAGGTTCAAGAATTATAATCCATCGGGCATAATGCCCTTAGAAGCTGTATAAATTTATTTGGGAGTAAATCTTGTACTACTCATGCCTGCATTATCACTTCTGTTTGTCTCACGAGGTGCGCACATATCGTGCCTACAGAACGCTCTACTACCAAGCCAGTATGCCTTACGGTTCTGGCCTCCAAAATTTCAGTTACAGATTTAGCCACCTTAATTCTTAGAGTTTCCTAGCTCATTCAGTGAACTTTTACGTTTTCCTGTGCAGATGGCTGTTTCCAAGCCTACTTCCTGTTTGTYTAAGTTGAAACCTCTTTATACACTTAATCTGTATTAGTGACTTTAATTTCTGGTTAGGGCTTACCCCTTTTGACTAGAGGCCTTGTCGCCATAGTCTTACTCCACCAGTAATTCAAGCCCCCGGGTTTGGGGGCGAATCAACTTGGGGCGCCTTACTAAGATAAGTTTCGTAGAGAACCAGCTATATCCAAGTTCGAATAGTATTTCACCGCTAACCACAGCTCGTCCAAGATTTTTGCCACAATCACTGGTTCGGTCAGCATAGCTACCTGGCCATGGTTAGATCACTTGGTTTCGGGAAATTTGACTGACGAGTTTTCTCTTGCTTTCACTACGCCTTCATTTACTACTTAAGCTTGCCAAATTTTGTCTTGCAGGCCCATTATGCAAAAGGTAACTTTTAGAACCAATTCTGAGTCTTTCCCTCACGGTACTTTCTCTATAGGTGTCTATCGGGGTTTAGTCTAGATGTCCAATCATCTTAATTATCTGTTTGAGACAATTCCTCCGCTATCGCTCGCCGCTACGCACGGAATCTCTGTTGATGTATTCCTCATAGTTTAGTAAGATGTTTCAATTAACTATTCAATTAACCCTTTTCAGTTAGGATAAACAAGTTCAAAGTCTCTCCCTTGTTATCTCGTATTTCACGTCCATACCGATAGACCCTAGACTTTACTCAGTTCCACTGTCTAAAGACTCATTAAGATAAACCCAATATAATTTCTTATGTCCAGGGGTTCTCTTTCAACCTAAAATAGAGATCTTATTTCTATGAATCTTTAGGTGACAGCTTGAGCAGACCGGCACCAAGTTAGACCTTCGATTTAATCCTCTATCACCTGATTTCTTAGGATGGATGTGGTGAATAGCCTCCGCTGGAGCTCCGCATATTTCACACAAATCAATGAAAACTTGAGCATTATACTTAGAAGGGCGGAATGCTGTTAAAGAACTTGAATTACTTCGAGATGGTGGTTCCCAGTTAATAAGTTTACGATATTTCAAAGCACTATTATAAAAATTTTTGTCGTTTATTATGTGGCCCATAACTTCAATGCCATATTGGGAGGGTCCTGGGCCAGGTTTTAATTTACGTTCATAAATTAGGCCAAAATCTTCTTGTTGAATAACAGATAAATGATAGCACCGAACTGGCGAATTGATTAAAGAAAAAACTTGATGTAAATGAGTAGAAAGAACGAAACTAGTCAGTGCAGCTGTTAATCTTTCAATTGTGGCAGCCAATATTGCTGTTCCTGAACTAACTTCTGTTCCATGACAAATTTCATCNCCTAATATTAAACTGTTATAATCAGCTAGCTTTAATATAGTTGAAAGATCTTTCATTTCAACCTCAAAAGTACCTTGGCCTTTATGGAGATCATCCCCCCCTAAAATACGAGTAATTAAATAGTGATAAGGCCTTAGCCTAAAAGAGTCCGCAGCTACATACATTCCTGCTTGAGCTAAGATTACGTTGACTCCAATTGCTCTAAGTAAAGTAGATTTGCCAGCACCATTTACTGAAAATATTAACATTCCCTCATCTTCTAAACTAATATCATGAGCTACACATTCTTCTTGAGTGTTTAGCTGTTCTACTAATGGGTGTCGTAGGTTAATTGCTTTAATTAAACCCTTAGTTTGTTGGGACTTCGTCAGTGTTAAGCAAGGTTTAGTATAATTAAACTTAATAGCCGCAATAGCCCCGCTTAATGCAACATCTAATCTAGAAATTATATTCTCTAAGGGTAAAAACAGCTTAGAATAACTGAGATATAATCTTTTAAGTTCCCGGTTATAAGTTTGTTTAACATAAGTATTAACATGCTCTTCTAATAAGTTTAATTCGATTGATACTTTATGAATGGCGGGGCTAGAAATTATAAGGTTGTTTCCTCTTTTACCCAACACAATAATTGAATTATCAGGTGTAGAGGCGCTAGTCATGTAATGCTCTAACTTAGTTAACTTTTTAGATAAAATAGAAAAAGCATAACCCTCTTTATTAAAACACTCCGCTTTAATAGAAATTGTATCTTGAAACACAATATTTGAAGTCTGTTCGGCCCACTCTGTAAGTTGGGCCCTTAACATTTGTAGTTGTGCAAAAAGGCTGGTTAAATTATCAGATGGTTGTAATACATCTTTAAAATCACCTGTGAGTCTATCTACCCGGAAAACTCGGCCTATTTCCGCAATTAGCGACTCTAATTGGGGCCCAACTAAAAGGGGCAATTGAATATTTATACTTTTATTACTTATTAATTTACTTATTAGTTGACTAGCAAACAAATAAGAATGGTAAATTTGACTCAACTTTTTAGGGGGCAAGGTAGTACCACTGGATGCACAAATTACCCATTGACGATGTAAAGAAGATAAATCTCTAATGTGTTTTAACTCGGAATTGTCAAATATTTTTTTGTCAATTAATTGTTTAAATGTAGCAATTTCCTCATAACGAAGATTTAACTCACAACAATCTGTAATGGGGTTAAGAAGTCTAAATTTTAGTAGTCTTTTACCCATTGCAGTCGAACAGAAATCAACCAAGCTTAGTAGACCACCCATTTTTCCTCTCTTAGGCAATAAGTCCAATTGATATTCTGCTCGATTACATAATATTAAGTTTAGGGGGCTAATAACAGAATTATGACACTCGGGAAGTTGAAGGTTCTTAATAAGATTTGGATTTCTATCTTTAATAAATTGTAATACTCCTAAAAGGCTAATTAAATTTACCGGATTAACATTTTCTGTCCAAGTACTTTGAAATATCTTACTAAGGGTATATTCTTGGTAATTTTTGTTAAACCACTCTGCGTTAATGCCCATATAAATATGGAGCAAAAGCCACTCCTTATTATTATTTTCGTACCTATAAGATAAATAACACGGCAAGTTGGGCAGTGCTTCTTCCATAACTTCAATTTTAGCATGGGGCTCAGGGGGGAATAGATTCCAACCAATTAATAAATGATATACCTTATTTATTAAAATCTCGGAGCCAACCCCTGCGTTTGCCCAAATTACTATTTCTCTAATACGATAACTGATTAATAACCGAGCTACTTTGTCTCTGTCCGTTCAAGAGACAGGAAACATTATACTATGCCCATTCATGGCCGAAAATAAAGCAATTCCCATTAAGTCTTCTTGAGAAAAATAAATGGATAACACATAGGCTAATTCCGAACCGTCCTCTAAATTACAACTAGGAGAATAAACCTGAGATACTGCGCGTTGTTTTGGCCCGGATTTACCAGTGACTAATTCATCGATAACTATAACAGTCCAACCTTTATCCAGCAAGGTACTTAGATGAGTAGTAAGGGAATAAACGGGAAACCCCATTTGAAGCAGGGATCTTTTACCGGGCGATGTTATTCTCATATCTAGTAATGAGGCAACTTGTTCAATGGGAGGCGTTACCTCCAAAGGCCTACTTCGCCTGGATGACTCAACTAATAACTCGGCTTGAGAGTATGCTTGTTGCCTACTAGGAGTGTCAGGCTCATGCCAAAGTTCATAGAACTTACCAATCTGTATAAGCTGTACTACTGATAGCCCATACTTAGAATAATTCTCCTTTGCTAAGTTAAAATATTGCATAGGTATCTGGGTCATTTTTAATTGGGAGTTAACCTCTTAATAAATTTAAGGCTCGAACAGCAATTGTACCACGTAATCGGTAATAGTTAACCATAATAGCTAACCCGATAGCAGATTCGGCAGCTGCGACAGTTAAAATTACAATCGCAAAAATTTGACCAAAAAGCGTATAAAGCACACGAGACTCAAATAGAAGCAAAATAGTAGAGGCCAGTAATACTAGCTCCACACACATTAGCATAATGATTAAATTGCTTCTATTAAGAATAATACCTAAGATTCCGATTAATAAGATGACAATTGATAATATTAAATAAGACATGCGCTATACCAATTAGAGGCTAGTTTCCCACTCTAAGCCCCCTTCTATCCACTCATAAATTAACCCTAAAGTTAAGATAAATAAAAATAACATAACAACCCAATATCCAAATAAAGGTAAGCCCATATATGTAACAGCCCAGGGAAATAAAAAAGATATTTCAAGATCAAATATTAAAAACAAGATGCCAATTAAAAAGAATCTAACGGAAAAGGGATTCCCCGGGTTGTCAAAAGGATCAAACCCACATTCATAAACTGACACTTTTTCCATATCGGGTTGTTTATATCCTAATAAATAAGATGCCCCTAAAATTAGGATTGATAATGTTCCGCTAACGATAAGTAGTATTAGTATTCCTTTAAACTCCATATTCCTATGCGGAGACGTGCATTCGCACTTGGCCAGAAGGCACCTAAAGGTGCTCTCTGGTGATTTGTAGGAAGAGATCTTGCCTACTACGTAATGATTCACCATGAGAATTATATAAAAAAGGTGAATTTGGCTGTTGAGCTAATAATATAGCCCCTATCATAGCGACTAGTAGCACCAAACTAGCAATTAACACCAATTCATAATAAGTTGTATAAAGATGATTCCCAATTGCCCCAATGTTAGTTCTAGATCCTATAACAGGATTGCTGATATATTTAGGGCTATTAGTTAGTAAACTATAAAATAAGAATATAACAGATAATCCTACAGGTAAAAAATGCGAGTGATCTTGAGAATCTACTTTATTAGGCTGTTGAATTAACATAATTACGAACAAAAATAAAATAGCAATAGCCCCTACATAAACAATTATAAATATTAGGCCTATATAGTCTAATCCCAACGATATAAACATAACAGCAGCATTAACAAAGGCAATAACTAACCAAAATACTGAATAAACAGGATTCGGCGTAGATATAACCATAAAACTAGCTCCAACTATTCCTAAGGATATTATATAAAATAAGCTATTCATGTAATATAAAGGAAGCCGCCGGCTCAGTGTTATAGAATATGTGCAGATCCTCACACTTAACTGATCCACCTTGGGGTAATAATCTATAGAAAAGCACCAGCAAAATAATTGCTATAAAATAACGCCGGTCCAACTGTCTTAATGCGAGTTGTACACAAAAGTCTCTCATAATAAAGGGCTATTTCAGTAAATAATTTTCTACCCAACCTAACAGAGGTATTAATAATAAAAAGTAGCTAAAGTAAAATATAGAAGCAAATTGCCCAATCATAATGTATGGTTCCTCAACTGGGTTAGCTCCTAACCAAGTTAATAACACAAAATCAGCTACTAAAAACCAAAATGCTATTTTGGCTAAAGGCCTAAATGTTAAAGCTCTTAATTTACTAGTATGAATAAAGGGCAATAAAAATAACACCAAGATACTAAATACCATAGCTAAGACCCCTCCAAGCTTGTTGGGTATAGAGCGTAGTATAGCATATGCGAATAAGAAGTACCACTCTGGTTGAATATGAACAGGAGTTACTAAAGGATTAGCTTGTATGAAATTTTCGGGATCTCCTAATACATTAGGCAGAAAATAACAAAATATGATTAAAATAGTGCTAAGTACCAACATACCAAACAAGTCCTTATAAGTATAGTAAACATGAAAGGTAACTTTGTCTATATTAGAGTCAATACCTAAAGGATTATTTGACCCAGCTGTGTGTAAACTAATAATATGTAATACGCCTAATCCAGCTATAAGAAAAGGAAAAAGATAATGTAAAGAGTAGAAACGATTAAGAGTCGCGTTAGATACACTAAATCCTCCCCAAATCCACTGAACAATATCTGTTCCTATATAGGGTATAGCAGAACAAAAGTTAGTAATAACTGTAGCTCCCCAAAAGGACATTTGTCCCCAAGGTAATACATACCCTAAGAAGGCTGTTATCATCATCACTAAGTAAATTATAACCCCTATATTCCAAACGTCCATTTTCATGTAGCTCCCATAATAGAGTCCTCTGCCCATGTGTATATACACACAGAGAAAGAATAATGAAGCTCCATTAGCATGAATATACTTCAACATAAAACCATAATTGACGTCTCTTAAAATATGGGAAATTGAGTCAAAAGCTAAACTAACGTCAGAACAATAATGCATAGCTAAGAATATTCCGGTGATCAATTGAATAGCTAAACAAAGTCCTAACAAAGAACCAAAATTCCAGTAATAACTAATATTAGAGGGGGCTGGTAAATCAACCAGTACCCCATTCACAATAGAGAGTATTGAATGTTGAGTTCTTATTCGTAACATTTTGTTTGGTGATTCCATATGCATGCGCTCAGGAAGCTATCTCCCTAAATGCTAGCAAGGCACTGCATCTAAACCTATCAACAGGCCAGAAACTAAAACGATTAAACCAAGACTAAAAGGTAAGTAAGACTTCCATAATAGATACATAAGTTGGTCATATCTCATTCTAGGGAAAGAAGCTCGCACCCACACAAATGCGAACACTATTGCGGTAGTTTTAAGGGCTAAGCAACCCATTCCTAGAATTCCTGTAAAAGGTGCCCAACCACCTAAAAACAATAAACTTATCAGACAGCTCATTAGAATAATATGGCCGTATTCAGCTAAAAAAAATAGAGCAAACGACATACTAGAATATTCTACATTATATCCAGATACTAATTCTGATTCCCCCTCGGTAAGATCAAAAGGAGCCCGATTAGTTTCAGCTAATGCCGAAGCAAAAAACATTAAAGCTGCTGGAAATAAAGGTATTATATACCAAATTTCGGCTTGAGCTAAAACAATCTGAGTGATATTAAGAGAACCTGCACATAATATAACTGATATTAAAATAAGCCCTATACACACCTCATAGCTAATCATCTGAGCTGCTGCTCTAATCGCCCCTAAGAAAGCATATTTAGAATTACTACCCCAACCAGACATTAAGATAGCATACACCCCCATAGAACTGATAGCAAAGATATATAAGACACCAACATTAATATCAGCCAGTACAATACCGGGGCTAAAAGGAATAACCCCCCAAGCTAAAAAAGCTAAAGTAAGCGATAGAATCGGGGCTACAATATAAACCGACAGATTAGCATGATTGGGAATAGCCATCTCTTTAGTGAATAATTTTAATCCGTCAGCTAAAGGTTGTAACAGCCCATAAACACCAACTACATTAGGTCCTTTTCGTGCTTGCATATACCCTAATACCTTTCTTTCTGCTAAAGTTAAATAAGCTATAGCCACTAATAGAGGTATTATTATTGCAAGCGTTTTAAAGATAATTGAAATAATAGTACTCATCATCCTAGTTACGGAGGGCGGCCAAGTACGTAATGAACGCGCATAACTTGGCCCAAGAACAAGTTCCCTTACCCTTACTATGTTACGACTTACCCATTCTCGAAAAGGAGGGATAACCCCGCCGCGGGGCGTCTCGTATCCTTAACTTGAAGGGGACGACGGGCGATTTGTGCTAACACTGGGTTAGAATTCACCGGAACGCTCTACTTCCCGATTACTATCAAATCCTACTTAAGATTCCCGTTTCAGAGAATCTCCGCCTCCTAATTTACTGTGTATATTGTATAGGAGAATGTAGCGCATAATGTCCCTTTCCATAAAGACCATGACACCTGACTTAATCCATAATAGGGTTAAGGATAACATTTATTGTTATCCTGACGACGGCCATGCAATGCCTGAGCGGCAACCACCCACAAAAGGTAGTCCGCTTTCAAGGAAAGGTAAGGTGACACGCGGATCATCGTATTAAATTACACGCTCCTCTGATTCAAACAGTGAACAGCCAAGCCTTTTGAGTTTCAATCTTGCGATCATAGTATTCAGGCATACAATAAGGTTATTTGCTAATAAAGCTATTGTATAAGTTTAAGGCGAGGACTACCAGGGTATCTAATCCTGTTTGCTATCCAAGCTTTCGTATTTCATAAAGATATACCATGAACGATGTAAGAAGTCTTCACCTTCGGACTTCCACTCTTGCTTCAAACATTTTACCGCTACCAAGAGGTTTGCCTTACTTTATTCTCATGCTTTACTACATACTTTAACGCCTAATGCGAAATAAAAACTGGGCCTCTAAGTTTAACCGCGTCTGCTGGCACTTAGTTAGACAGACCTCAGTGTGAAACCCTGTGTCAAGCGTTTACCCATTGCACAAGATTCTCTACTGCTGCCAAGATGTCTTCCCCTTGTTTCAGTGAAAGTGTGGCTATACTACGCATCTTCGACCAGGTGGGCCACTATCCCACCTATTCTAATACGTTAACCGAGATAATCTCCGTTTTATCCTCACCAGTAGGGCCCTTATTAGGGCCTTGCATGTATTAGAAGAACACATTGCCTTATAGACTCCCCAAGGTCAAAGGAGTAGTGTGGAAATAATATTTAAATCATCCCCATGACTCAACTTACGCTGATAAACAAATGGTAATTCATTATAAGTATGAAAAGCAGGCGGAGAAGATAAAGACCATTCTAACGAGCCAGGCGAAGTTGACCAACCCTTAAATGGTCTTTCGGCTGCTAGTGCCTCATAAGACAAGTAGATGAACCATATAATTCCTACTAGAGCTATTACAGCTCCGCAAGAACTAACTAAGTTCCAATCTTGGTAAGCATCAGGGAAATCCGAGTATCTTCTAGGTAATCCGGCTAAACCCAAGAAATGTTGGGGGAAGAAAGTTAAATTAACTCCTATAAACATAATCCAGAAATGGATCTTGCCGTATAACTCATTATACCTATAACCTGTAATTTTACCGAACCAATAGTAGTATCCCCCAAATATAGCAAATATGGCCCCCATAGATAACACATAATGGAAGTGAGCTACTACATAATAAGTATCGTGTAATGCTATGTCTAATGAACTATTAGCTAATATAACTCCAGTTAAACCACCAATGGTAAATAGGAACACAAACCCAATAGCCCACAACATAGGTGTATCAAGCCGTAGGCTTCCCCCATATATAGTAGCTAACCAACTAAATATCTTAATTCCAGTAGGAACAGCAATAATCATAGTGGCGGCAGTAAAGTAGGCACGAGTATCGACATCCATACCAACGGTGAACATATGGTGGGCCCAAACAATAAATCCTAATACTCCAATAGAAATCATAGCATAGACCATACCTAAATAACCAAAAATATGTTGTTTAGCAGAAAATGTGGGTATAATTTGAGATACCATACCAAATCCTGGGAGAATTAATATATAAACTTCAGGATGTCCAAAAAACCAAAATAAGTGCTGGAATAAAATAGGATCTCCTCCTCCCGCAGGGTCAAAAAATGTTGTATTAAAATTCCTGTCTGTCAACAACATTGTAATTGCACCAGCTAACACGGGTAAAGATAATAACAACAATATTGTAGTAATTAATACAGACCATACGAATAGAGGTAATCTATGCATACTCATACCAGGAACCCTCATATTAATAATCGTAGTTATAAAGTTAATAGAACTTAAAATGGAAGATACTCCAGCTAGATGTAAACTAAATATAGCCATATCCACTGCTCCCCCCGAATGGGCTTGAATGCTTGATAGTGGGGGATAAACGGTCCAACCGGTTCCTGCCCCTTGTTCCACAAACATAGAACCAGCCAATAGTATTAGAGAAGGTGGTAATAACCAGAAACTAATATTGTTCAATCTAGGAAAGGCCATATCGGGCGCCCCAATCATAATTGGCACAAACCAATTTCCGAATCCGCCAATCATTACTGGCATTACCAGGAAGAAAATCATTAATAAAGCATGAGATGTTACAACCACATTATATAAATGATCATCTCCTAACATACTACCTGGGGCTGACAGTTCTAGCCGTATCAACATACTTGAAGCTGTCCCCACCATCCCAGAAAAAGCACCAAATAGTAAATATAAAGTACCTATATCCTTATGATTAGTAGAAAATAGCCAACGTGTAAGATATTTGTTCAT